TTGGATTTATGCTAATGAACAAAAAAAGTATAACTTGAACAATGAGTTCATAAATCGAATAGAAGCTCTAGACAAGGGATCTCTTGTTCTGGATGTGCTCGAACAAAAGAACCGATTGTGCAATGATGAAAATGAACAAGAATGCTTACCTAAAATGTATGATCCTTTTTTGAACGGACCATATCGTGGAAGAATCAAAAAATATTATTTACATTCAATTAGGAATGATTCCATCACTTCGACAGGCGATTCCGTAGAAACAGTTTGGATAAATAGGATTCATGATATCCTTCCTACTTACCGAGAATTTGGACACAAAATGAATATATTTGATGGAGAATCATTATCTACAGACATTGATGATTCATTGATCTCAATCGGTGAATTAGCCGAAGAATCAGCATCCAGTTTGAAACTACTTGCTTTATTAGCAGAACAAAGAGGAATTGATTCAGAAAACAAAATGAGATATTTGAGCTTTCCATTCGATAGAGTTACAACTGATCCGAATAATCAAACAATTAGGAATGAAGCCATTGGACTTGAAGAAATCGGGAAAAGGGTGCCCCGATGGTTATACAGATTGACCGAAGATTTAGAAGAACAGGAGGACGAAGATTTGGAAGAATCCACAGAGGATCATGGGATTCGTTCAAGAAAAGCCAAACGTGTGATAATTTTTGCTGATAATGATAACAATACCAATACTAATACTCATACTAGTACCGAGAATACTATTAATAGTGATCAAGGAGAAGAGTTGACTTTGCTACGTTACTCACAAAAATCAGATTTTCGTAGGAATCTAATCAAAGGATCGATGCGTGCTCAAAGACGTAAAACAGTTACTTGGGAAATGTTTCAAATAAATGTCCATTCTCCCCTTTTTTTGGACAGAATAGACAAAACATTTTCTTTTTCTTTTGATATCTCAAGAATGATGAATCTCATTTTTAGGAATAGGATTGGGAAAGATCCAGAATTTCAAACTTCAGATTCTGAGAAGGCGAGGGTAAAAGAGGAAGATAAAAAAGAGGAACATAAAAAAAAGGAGGATGAACGGATAACAATAGCAGAACTTTTTGATACTATTATATTTGCTCAAGCAATAAGAGGTTCTATGCTAGTAATCCAATCGATTCTTAGAAAATACATCATATTGCCTTCATTGATAATAGCCAAAAATATTGGCCGTATGTTATTATTTCAATTCCCCGAGTGGTACGAGGATTGGAAGGCGTGGAGTAAAGAAATGCATGTTAAATGCACCTATAATGGTGTTCAATTATCAGAAACAGAATTTCCAAAAGACTGGTTAACAGACGGTATTCAGATAAAGATCCTATTTCCTTTCTGTCTGAAACCTTGGCGTAGATCTAAGCTAGGATCCCATCATATAGATCGAATGAAGAAGAAAGAAAAAAAAGACAATTTTTGTTTTTTAACGATCTGGGGAATGGAAGCTGAACTACCTTTCGGTTCTCCCCGAAAAAGGCCTTCCTTTTTTAAACCCATTTGGAAAGAATTCCAACAAAAAATTACAAAAGTGAAAAAAAAAAGGTTTCTATTTCTAAGAGTTTTCAAAAAAAGAACAAAAGGGTTTCTAAAGATATCAAAAGAAAAAACAAGATGGGTTATCAAAATAGTTCTATTTATAAAAAAAAAAATGAAAGAACTTACAAAAGAAACCCTAATTGTTTTATTTGGACTGAGGAAAGTATATGAACCAAATGAAAATAGAAAAGATTCCATAATCAGCGATAAAATCACCCCGGAATCATCTCTTAGAGTTGGATCCATGGATTGGACAAATTATTCACTGACAGAAAAAAAAATGAAGGATCTAGCTGATAGGACAACTCCAATCAGGGATCAAATAGAAAGGATCACAAAAGACAAGAAAGATAATTTTATAACTCCAAATATAAATATTAGTCCTAACGAGAGAAGTTGTGGTGATAAAAGACCAGAATTACAGAAACATATTTGGAAGGTATTCAAAAAGGGAAGTGCCCGATTAATCCCGAAATGGAACTATTTTATGAAATCTTTTATTCAAAGAATATACATAGATATCTTTCTATATGCCATTAACATGCCCAGGGTCAATGCCCAACTTTTCCTTGAATTAAGAATAAGAAAAAAAATGATCGATAAATACATTTACAATGATGAAACAAATCAAGAAGGGATTGATGAAACAAATCAAAATACAATTCATTTTATTTCGACTATCAAATCGCTTTCTAATATTACTAATATTAGTCATTCTAATATTAGTAATAATAATTCACAGATTTATTGTGACTTATCTTCTTTGTCCCAAGCATATGTATTTTATATATTATCACAAACCCAAGTTTTAAACAAGTATTACTTGAAATCCCTATTTCAACATGACGGAGAATATCCTTTTATTAAGGATAAAATAAAGGACTATTTTTTGACACGAGGAATATTTCATTCTGAATCAAGATATAAGCAACTGCCGAATTGTAGAATGAATGAATGGAAAAATTGGTTAAGGGGTCATTATCAATATAATTTATCTCATACTAGATGGTCTCGATTAGTACCGCGAAAGTGGCGAAATGGGGTCAATCAACACCATAGGATTAAACAACACCATAGGATTAAAAAAAAAAACTCAAAAAAATGGGATTCATATGAAAAAGACCAATTAATTCATTACGAGAAAGATAATTCTTATGCAGTGGATTCATTACCGAGTCCTAAAAAAAAAATGGAAAAACATTACAAATATGATCTTTTATCACATAAATATATTAATTATGGATATAGGAAGGACTCATATATTTATGGATCGCCATTACAAATAAACGGGGATCGAGAGATTCCATACAATTACAACACACATAAATCCGAACCTTTTTATGTACCAGGCGATATAGCTATTAGCGATTATCTAGGAGAGGAATATATTATCGGTACGGATAAAAATCCGGATAGAAAATATTTGGATTGGAGAATCATCCATTTTTGTCTTAGAAACAATAAAAATATCAATATTGAGACCTGGGGCAATATGAATACCGAGATCGACGCTAATAAAAATACTAAGATTGGGACTAATGATTATCAAATAATTAATAAGAAAGGGATATTTTATCTCACGACTCATCAAGAAATTAACCCGAGAAATCAAAAAAAGAACCTTTTTGATTGGATGGGAATGAATCAAGAAATCCTATATCGTCCTAGATCAAATCTTAAATCTTGGTTCTTCCCAGAATTTATGCGACTTTATGAGGCATATAAGACGAAACCTTGGATCATACCAACCCAATTACTTATTTTCCATTTTGATGGAAATCAAAAAAAAGATCTTCATATATCATATAATCAAAAAGAACATCTTGAATTAGAGACTCAGAACCAAGAAGAAAAAAAACGACAGGACAAAAAAAATCCTGGATCAGATGCACAAAACCAAAAAGATGTTGAAGAGGATTCAACGCGATCAGACAGTAAGAAACGTAGCAAGAAAAAGAAACCCAAGAGCAAAAGCAATAAGGAAGCGGAACTAGACTTCTTCCTGAAAAGATATTTTCTTTTTCAATTGAGATGGGACGACCCCTTGAATCAAAAAAGGATCAATAATATCAAGGTATATTGTCTCCTACTTAGGTTGATGGATCCAAAAGAAATTGCCCTAGCCTCTATTCAAAGGGGAGAAATGTGCCTGGCTGCAATGAAGATTCAGAAGGATCTAGCCGTTACAGAATTGATAAAAAAGGGAATATTGATTCTCGAACCGGTTCGTCTGTCTATTAAATGGGATGGACAATTTATTATGTATCAAACCATAGGTATTTCCTTGGTACATAAGAGTAAGCACAAAACTAATCGAAGATGTCGAGAAAAAAGATATGTTGATGAGAATTATTTCGATATATCCATTGAACAACATGGAAAGATGCTTGTGAATAGAGACAAGAAGAATTATGATTTGCTTGTTCCTGAAAATATTCTATCTCTTAGACGTCGTAGAGAATTGAGAATTCTAATTCGTTTCAATTCCGAAAATAGGAACATTGTGAATAGAAATCCAGTATTTTTGAATGGGAATGGCTCACATAACTGTGAGCAATTTGTGGATAGGGACAAGCATCTTGATACAGATACAAATAAATTCATTAAATGGAAATTGTTTATTTGGCCCAATTATCGATTAGAAGATTTAGCTTGCATGAATCGCTATTGGTTTGATACTAATAATGGAAGTCATTTCAGTATGTCAAGGATATATATGTATCCACGATTCAGAATTAGTTAATGGTACAATCAATTTCCTATACATCCCATATCCGATATATGGGACAGGCATATGTGCACACACGTCATGTTATATTCTGATAATGATACTGATTCAGTGATGTATCAATTGGATCTAGGAGTGAATCAGCAGGATCTTCTTAGGTCCAAATCATTCTGATTCGGAAGTGCAAGAGTATTCCATGTATTTCTTTATATCCGAATCAAATAAAAAAAAAAAAAAGTGGATTTTTTGATTTGATTAATTTGATCGAAACTTGATAGAAACAAAAAAGTAGTATATGAATAAATCCGGATTATTGTCTGCACCAGATCGAAATGACTGGCATTATTATTCCTGATCGGAAAAATCCATATCTGTGGAAAAGAAAGGAACAAAAATAGAAGAATTCTTTTGATTTTATGTTATGGTAAAAAAATCGTTCATCTTAGTTATTCCGCAAGAGGAAAAGAAAGGGTCTGTTGAATTTCAAGTATCCAGTTTCACCAATAAAATACGGAGACTTACTTCACATTTGGAATTGCACAGAAAAGACTATTTATCTCAGAGAGGTCTGCGGAGAATTCTTGGAAAACGTCAACGGTTGCTGGCTTATTTGTCAAAGAAAAATCGAGTACGTTATAAGGAATTAATCAGTCAGTTGGATATTCGTGAGCCAAAGACTCATTAATTGGAAAATTTGTTTGAATTATTCGGTTAATTTGATCTTGAATTTTGATGAATCTAGTTTCGTTTTCAGAAAGTCATGAAATAATGAATCGGGGAAGAAAACATATGACTGTACCAGCTACAAGAAAAGACCTCATGATAGTCAATATGGGTCCTCACCACCCATCAATGCATGGTGTTCTTCGACTCATTGTTACTCTAGATGGTGAAGATGTTATTGACTGTGAACCCATATTGGGTTATTTACACAGAGGGATGGAAAAAATTGCAGAAAACCGAACAATTATACAATATCTCCCTTATGTAACACGTTGGGATTATTTAGCTACTATGTTCACAGAAGCAATAACAGTAAATGCACCAGAAGAATTGGGAAATATTCAAATACCTAAAAGAGCCAGTTATATCAGAGTAATTATGCTGGAACTGAGTCGTATAGCTTCTCATTTGTTATGGCTTGGGCCTTTTATGGCTGATATCGGTGCACAGACTCCTTTCTTCTATATTTCCAGAGAGAGAGAATTACTATATGATCTATTTGAAGCTGTCACAGGTATGCGAATGATGCATAATTATTTCCGTATCGGGGGAGTAGCTGCTGATTTACCTCATGGCTGGATAGATAAATGTTTGGATTTCTGCGATTATTCTTTAACAGGAGTTGCTGAATATCAAAAGCTTATTACGCGCAATCCTATCTTTTTGGAACGAGTTGAAGGAGTGGGCATTATTGGTGGAGAGGAAGCAATAAATTGGGGTTTATCAGGACCAATGCTACGAGCTTCCGGAATACAATGGGATCTTCGTAAAGTCGACCATTATGAGTGTTATGATGAATTAGATTGGGAAGTCCAGTGGCAAAAAGAAGGAGACTCATTAGCTCGTTATTTAGTAAGAATCGGTGAAATGACGGAATCCATAAAAATTATTCAACAGGCTCTGGAAGGAATTCCGGGGGGGCCCTATGAAAATTTGGAAGTCCGGCGCTTTGATAGAGCAAGGGATTCCGAATGGAATTATTTTGAATATAGATTCATTAGTAAAAAGCCTTCTCCCACTTTTGAATTGTCAAAGCAAGAACTTTATGTGAGAGTGGAAGCCCCAAAGGGAGAATTAGGTATTTTTCTGATAGGAGATAATAGTGTTTTCCCCTGGAGATGGAAAATTCGTTCACCAGGTTTCATCAATTTGCAAATTCTTCCTCAGCTGGTTAAAAGAATGAAATTGGCTGATATCATGACGATACTAGGTAGTATAGATATTATTATGGGAGAAGTTGATCGTTGAAATGATAATTGATACGACAGAAGTACAAGCTATTAATTCTTTTTCCAGATCGGAATCCTCAAAAGAGTTCTATGGACTCATATGGCTGCTTGTGCCTATTTTTACTCCTGTATCGGGAATCTTAATAGGGGTATTAGTGATTGTGTGGTTAGAAAGAGAAATATCCGCAGGGATACAACAACGCATTGGGCCTGAATACGCCGGTCCCTTGGGGATTCTTCAAGCTCTAGCAGATGGGACAAAATTACTTTTCAAAGAAGATCTTCTCCCATCTAGAGGAGATATTCGTTTATTCAGTGTCGGACCCTCCATAGCGGTCATATCAATTCTACTGAGTTATTCAGTAATTCCTTTTGGCTATCGCCTTATTATAGCCGATATCAGTATAGGTGTTTTTTTATGGATTGCCATTTCAAGTATTGCTCCCATTGGACTTCTTATGTCAGGATATGGGTCGAATAATAAATATTCTTTTTCAGGTGGTCTACGAGCTGCTGCTCAATCTATTAGTTATGAAATACCATTAACTCCATGTGTGTTATCAATATCTCTACGTGTGATTCGTTGGAACATTAACTTTTACCTCTTTCCTAGAAAAAAGGAAAGAGGTTGAATAGATAGAATACCTATCTTTATTTTTATTCATCATTCGGATCGATGAGCTAAACCAGATAGTTAATTGAGTCAAACAAAACAGCTTATGAATTCGCAGTAAGAAGATTGAGTCTCATTCCCTATGTACGAGAGTAAAGTGGAAGTAAACATAAGCAGTGGAAACTGTTTACCCCAGGATCAGTTGATTAGTCATCATGTCTTGAAGCGGGTGCAAAAGATCAACTGTATGGAGTTTACACTATTGTATGTATTACCATACCGGGGATCAATCAAAAATGAGTGGACGGTTAGGAACACCAAGGTTCACAAAGGATTAGTAATGGAGATGTTGTAAGGTATCCAAAGGGATATTTCTGCATTAAAAGGAATCATAATGAGGGCTTGAGGTTGGTAGAAATGATCAAGCAGTACTTCCCCATGATCCCGATCCAGAGTATGCTCCTATCCACTGATTAAAGAATGACTATCAGGAACGAAGTAATCCTTTATTTTCTAGAGCCCCTTCTGCGAACGAAGAACAGGAACGAAAGAAATCGAATGCAATAGGAAAAATAAATATAGAATAGAAATAATAAGAGGTTTATGTTTATTCTTTCTTTCCTCCATCCATACTCATTCATCCAGATGGAATTATTATCATGATTCATGAACTAGTGTAATGTCTAATTATTCGAAAGATATGGGTCCAAATATCTATTAACGAGTATTTTATTGAAGGATCAAGTTATTACTGAATAAAGAAAAATCGTAAAGGATGAGATGGATTCAGAAGCTCTTTTTATTCGTTATTAATTAAAGCAGACAGAATTTCATTGGTCTAATTCGGGACATTCCGATGCATCTTTACTCTACCCTACAAATATGCCGAGGTAATACCAAACCAATCCTTAGATTTCTTCGTGGCCATCGAGGAGCCGTATGAGGTTGAGGTCTCATGTACGGTTCTGGAATAGAGATGGGACAGTGATGTTATCATCGACTATGATTATCTAACAGTTCAAGTACAGTTGATATAGTCGAGGCACAGTCAAAATATGGATTTTGTGGGTGGAATCTGTGGCGTCAACCTATAGGGTTTATAGTTTTTCTAATTTCTTCCCTAGCGGAATGTGAGAGATTGCCCTTTGATTTACCAGAAGCAGAAGAGGAATTAGTAGCAGGTTATCAAACCGAATATTCAGGTATCAAATCTGGTTTATTTTACGTTGCTTCTTACCTAAATCTACTAGTTTCTTCATTATTTGTAACAGTTCTTTACTTAGGCGGATGGAATCTTTCTATTCCGTACATATCAATTCCTGAACTTTTCGGAATAAATAAAACTGGTGGAGTCTTTGGAAGCACAATTGGTATCCTTATTACATTAGCAAAAGCTTATCTGTTCCTGTTCGTTCCTATCACAACAAGATGGACTTTACCCAGGATGAGAATGGACCAACTTTTAAATCTTGGATGGAAATTTCTTTTACCTATTGCTCTAGGTAATCTATTATTGACAACTTCTTCCCAACTCCTTTCATTTTAATAGAATATGATATTCTAGATTCATAACCTCTCTGAAGCAAGAGAAAGAAAGATCCAATTATTCATGGATATCCACGATATGTTCCCTATGCTGAATGGATTCATGAATTATGGTCAACAAACAGTACGAGCTGCAAGGTACATTGGTCAAAGTTTCATGATTACCTTATCTCACACGAATCGTTTACCTGTAACTATTCAATATCCTTATGAAAAATCGATCACATCAGAACGTTTCCGTGGTCGAATCCACTTTGAATTTGATAAGTGCATTGCTTGTGAAGTATGTGTTCGCGTATGCCCTATAGATCTACCCGTTGTTGATTGGAGATTGGAAACAGATATTAGAAAAAAACGATTGCTTAATTATAGTATTGATTTTGGAATCTGTATATTTTGTGGTAACTGCGTCGAGTATTGCCCGACAAACTGTTTATCAATGACTGAAGAATATGAACTTTCTACTTATGATCGTCACGAATTGAATTATAATCAAATTTCTTTGGGTCGATTACCAATGTCAGTAATTGGAGATTACACAATTCAAACAATTATGAATTCGACTCAAATGAAAATAGCCATGGATAAATCCCTTGATTCAAGAACGATTACCAATTACTAAGATAAAGTTTTAATCTAAAGGAGGGAAGTTTCTTTCATTTTGGTTGGTCAGTAACTACAAATCATAACTATATTTGATTTGTTAGAATACAAGTTTGATTTGGATTTAGAATATATTCATATATCCGCTATCCGCGATGATTTCGAAAAATGAAGAACTATTCTTTCGGATACATAAGCGGGATTGATCCAATAACTGTAACTGTATCTACAATCCACACCACATTAGGATTCAATTTCATTAAGAACGTATCAATACAAAAAAAAATAGGGTAACTTCTTTTCCTTTTTTTTTTTTACTGGCCTGGTCAGTAAGGTAAGGTCATGAAATATTTCTACTTATTTATTTTATCTCATATTTTGCACATAATGGATTTACCTGGACCAATACATGATATTTTTTTAGTATTTCTGGGATCAGGTCTTATATTAGGCGGTCTGGGAGTGGTATTACTTACCAATCCAGTTTATTCTGCCTTTTCATTGGGATTGGTTCTTGTTTGTATATCCTTATTCCATATTCCATCGAACTCCTATTTTGTAGCTGCTGCACAGCTCCTTATTTACGTTGGAGCCATAAATGTCTTAATCGTATTTGCTGTGATGTTCATGAATGGTTCAGAATATTACAATTATTTCCACCTTTGGACCGTCGGAGACGGGGTCACTTCACTGATTTGTACAAGTATTCTTTTTTCTCTAATTAAGACTATCCTAGATACGTCATGGTACGGGATTATTTGGACTACAAGATCAAACCAGATCATAGAGCAGGACCTGATAAGTAACGTTCAACAGATTGGGATTCATTTATCAACAGATTTTTATCTTCCATTTGAACTCATTTCTATAATTCTTTTAGTTGCTTTGGTAGGTGCAATTGCTATGGCTCGTCAGGAATAAATACTTAGGATTAGAAATCCAAAATCAAATAAATGAAAATAAAGAAACAAGAAATAAGGTCTTGTTCTGTGTTATCACATCTATTTTCCTTCAATTCTACTTTCATATTGTTGATATATTGATTGAATTGAAAAGTTTGTTTTTAGTTCGACCCATTCCCAATACCTTCCTTTGTCCCGTACTTCTTATATTCTAGTCAACCGAATCCGCTAAATTCTTTGTTGTTCATATTGAAATGAATCGAGATTTATGAGGAGTTGGTCAATGATGCTGGAGCATGTACTTGTTTTGAGTGCCTATTTATTTTCTATCGGTATCTATGGCTTGATCACAAGCCGAAACATGGTTAGAGCACTTATGTGTCTTGAGCTTATACTGAATGCTGTTAATATAAATCTCGTAACATTTTCTGATTTATTTGATAGTCGCCAATTAAAAGGAGACATTTTCTCAATCTTCGTTATAGCGATTGCAGCCGCTGAAGCAGCTATTGGGCCAGCTATTGTTTCGTCCATCTATCGTAACAGAAAATCAACTCGTATCAATCAATCTAATTTGTTGAATAAATAGTTGTAATCATATAAATAAAGACATAAAGACATATAGTTATAGTATAGAATATTCACCAAACCAATTAGAATTAGCAAAATGTGTACGACTCATATCATATAACCATGTTTGTTGAAACGTAAGAAATCAAAGTATCTTGGCCCTTTCTCATGAACAGATCCAGAAAGAAATTGATTACAAAAAAATTCTGGTAACCCACTGATTCGTCTGGTGTCTACAATATACGATTCATTTACTACTGATTCTACCGGATTGAAAATTTATGACATTCCAAAAATTTATAGATCCAATGTCACATTCAGTAAAAATTTATGATACATGTATAGGGTGTACTCAATGTGTACGAGCCTGCCCCACAGATGTATTGGAAATGATACCTTGGGACGGATGTAAAGCTAAGCAAATTGCTCCTGCTCCAAGAACGGAGGACTGTGTAGGTTGTAAGAGATGTGAATCTGCTTGTCCAACAGATTTCTTGAGTGTACGAGTTTATTTATGGTATGAGACAACTCGCAGCATGGGTCTAGCTTATTGACACGTCCCAGAAAACTCCTCTTGAATCCATTTGATTTCTCTTTACCGACAAAAACCCGTACTCGATAAAAGAGATTATTCCGAGCACGGGTTTTTCTGGTCAAAGTGTATCTTGTCTTTACCACGAGTCATTTTCCTTGGTTAACAATAATTGTTGTTTTGCCGATATCCGCGGGTTCTTCAATTGGATTTCTTCCTTATAGAGGAAATAAGGCGGTTAGATGGTATACTATATGCATATGCATATTGGAACTCCTTCTAACAACCTATGCATTCTGTTATCATTTCCAATTGGACGATCCATTAATCCAATTGGAGGAGGATTATAATTGGATAAATCTTTTTGATTTTAACTGGAGACTGGGGATCGATGGACTTTCGATGGGCCCTGTTTTATTGACGGGATTCATCACTACTTTAGCTACTTTAGCGGCTTGGCCAGTTACTCGAGATTCGCGATTGTTCCATTTTCTGATGTTAGCAATGTACAGTGGTCAAATAGGATCATTTTCGTCTCGAGACCTCTTACTTTTTTTCATGATGTGGGAGTTAGAATTAATTCCTATTTACCTACTTCTATCCTTGTGGGGGGGGAAGAAACGTCTGTACTCAGCTACAAAGTTTATTTTGTACACTGCAGGGGGTTCTATTTTTCTCTTAATGGGAGTTTCGGGTATGGGTTTATATAGTTCCAATGAACCAACATTAAATTTTGAAACATTAACTAATCAATCGTATCCCGTGGCATTAGAAATAATATTTTATATTGGCTTCTTTATTGCTTATGCCGCCAAATCACCGATTATACCCCTACATACATGGTTACCAGATACCCATGGAGAAGCACATTACAGTACATGTATGCTTCTAGCTGGAATCTTATTAAAAATGGGAGCATATGGATTGGTTCGAATCAATATGGAATTATTACCCCACGCCCATTCTATATTTTCTCCCTGGTTGATGATAATAGGAGCTATTCAAATAATCTATGCAGCTTCAACTTCTCCCGGTCAGCGCAATTTAAAAAAGAGAATTGCCTATTCCTCCGTATCTCATATGGGTTTCATAACCATAGGAATTGGTTCCATAACCGATACAGGACTGAATGGGTCTATTTTACAAATAATCTCTCATGGATTTATTGGTGCTGCACTTTTTTTCCTGGCAGGAACGACTTACGATAGAATACGTCTTGTTTATCTTGACGAAATGGGTGGAATAGCCATACTAATGCCAAAAATGTTTATGATGTTCAGTAGCTTCTCGATGGCTTCTCTTGCATTGCCCGGAATGAGTGGTTTTGTTGCAGAATCGGTAGTATTTTTGGGAATAATTACCAGCCCGAAATACTTTTTAATGCCAAAAATACTAATTACTTTTGTAATGGCAATTGGAATGATATTAACTCCTATTTATTCATTATCTATGTCACGCCAGATCTTCTATGGATACAAGCTATTCAATGTTTCAAACTCTTATTTTGTGGATTCTGGACCACGAGAACTATTTATTTTGATCTGTATCCTTTTACCCGTAATAGGTATTGGTATTTATCCCGATTTCGTTCTCTCACTATCAGTTGACAAGGTAGAAGCTATTCTATCTAGTTACTTTCATAGATAGCTTTCATGGATAAGGACAAGGCCGAAAATCCTGCGATTTACCCAAAAATACTTCTCTGCACAATGGAAAAAGAGAAAAGAAGTGTTCTTTTTCCTTATCTCAAGTCAAAAATGAAATTAAGTGAATTGAAATTGTAATCAGATACATATGGATTTTTTGAGAACCATTTGAATTACTACTTGATTCGAATGATTCTCAAAAAATAGCACAAACTTTTCCTTATATATGGGACGATGCTTCTTGGTATTCTTCAGTTCATTTCTTTATCTTTACTTTAAACTTTAATTAGATGTTTCATGTGAATGAACCATAACTATGTAATCCTATTCCTAATAGATTGACTCCGAAATAGCAGATCCAAATTATAAGAAATCCCATAGAAGCCACAATTGCCGAATTCATACCTTGTAAACTTTTATTTGTTCTAGTATGTGAATAAATCGCGGATATAGTCCAAGTAATAAATGCCCAAGTTTCCTTGGGGTCCCAATTCCAATAAGATCCCCATGCCTCATTAGCCCATACTGCTCCCGAAAGAATACCTATAGTTGAAAAGGTAAACCCTAGGCCAATGACACGATAACTCCAATGATCCAATCGCTGAGTCAATTGATACCTGTGATAATTTCTAAATAAAAGAAAAGAAGTGTTTTTCAAAAGACTTCTTTTTTCATTCAAGTATTTGATCTCACCAAACGAAAATGGCCAGATTAATAAATGATTTGTAAAACCAATCATATCTATGTTTTTTCTAAATGTAATCACTAGAAGAGCTATTGATAATAATGATCCACATAAAAGAGCTGCGTAGCTCAATAACATCATACTTACGTGCATCATTAACCAATGGGATTGTAGAGCAGGTACTAATATTTCGGATTGATGTATTTCAGTTGAAAGCCCCGAAGTGGCAAAGCTTTGGGTACAAATAGCACTTGGCGCGGTTATTGTGCTGAAATGATTCTTATGGTTCTTAAAATATGGAACCATAAGAATAAGAGAGAAACTCCACGAAAGGAACATTAATGATTCATATAAATCATTTAAGGGGAAATGCCCTGAATAAATCCAACGAGTAACCAATAATCCTGTTATACAGAAAAACGTAGCTATCATGCCTTTTTCTGACGAGTCACATAGTCCTACGATTTCGTGGACTAATAAAGTCATCAAATGGGTCGTAATGACGATTGCAATGATTGAAAAAGAGATGTGAGTTAATATATGTTCTAAAATCACAAATATCATAAAAAAAAATCATTAAAAAAAAAAAAGGGGGGTCCTTCCATTATGGAATGGAAATCAGGAATTCAATTTCTTATAGGATCCCCTGTACCACTTTTAGGAGATGCCGCCACTCGGATTCGAACCGAGATGCTCTAGCACTGCTTCCTAAGAGCAGCGTGTCTACCAATTTCACCATGGCGGCTTGCTCGAAATAATAATAGCCCATCCATAGGAAAGCGTCGAGATTGAAGGATTTAATCCAATCCATTTTTAGGAAAAATTCCAATCAATAAAGAGTCGTTCAAATATTCATTTGAACGTTCAATAATCCTTAGTATGGCGCTATAGTGTCAGTATTAAAAATACACTTTTGCGTAGTAGTATATGTTCTCCTGGAACAGTTGGAACTAGATAGTTATGTCTTTAGTTGAGGGATAGAAGTCAGAATTGTCCTTTTTTTTTGATGATTCATTTATCTGATTCCACGGATCCCAAATCCAAATTTGAGTAATGAAGAAAACAAATAGGATTTTTTATGTATCAAATTATGTATCAAAATGGAATCACTAATCCAAGTCCAAGAGGCTTTTGTAAATCTTTGGATAAAATAGCTTGGTATCAATGATTGTGATACTCATTATGTACATAATTCGTCTTAGGATCTGCCCCATTTTTGGTTATTGGGCATATAAAAACTGAATTTCCATTTTGATCAGAACCCTACTCATAATAACAAAATGTTGATTGATCCTCCGGTCCAATCAAAACAGAGGATTCATTTTTGATCACAGAAGATTCACTCATTCGTCGTACATAAATATAGATATAAATGGGATCCAGGAACGTTTATTAATACAAATTAGGTCGAAACAATAGGGAGTATATGTAGTGAGTGATAGAGTTACAAAGTCTTAAAAATATCTGAATTTCTAAAATATAAAAAATAATAATGATAAGGTATCATATAAAGTAAGAATTTGATTAAAAAGTTGAAAGTATAAAGATAAAGAAAGTATCTAGTGGATTTTCCTTCACTCCTCGTAGACAGTGTTCCTTATCGAGTTATAATCCAAATACATTCAATCAAATGTCATTCAACTGACCAAGCATGGAAAACAATTTGATCCGATGTGTGGAAGTGGAATTTGAAATTAAAGAATGGGGAGAGGGATTGGTATCAGGAACTACTAAAGAGTCTTTCATTAATGAAAATAGAAAAATAAATGAATTTCAATGATCCATTGATTTTTATTACATATCTGATATCTGTATGGGACAAAAAGAATAAAATGAAAATAAAAAAGGAGTTCTAACATCGTTCATACTTGTTGCAGATATTCCAAAAATATACATAAAAATATACATGATATATAACTATTGGGATACATAATCCAATAAGCTGTTTCCAATTTCCAAAAACAAAAATCGGATTTTTGTTTTTGGCATTGTTATTGTAAAAAGTGAATCGATGGGAAAAACGACAATTCCCATCTCGCGAATCAAAAAAAAAAATGTACTTACTATAGTGAAACCTTGTATCTTGTGTCTAACCACTTCATTTTTCTTTTTTGTTTGAAAAACAAACAAAAAAGAAAAAATAGTACCGTTTTTTGGAACCAGTAGACAGAAGAATTCTTATTCTACATATCATAACAGGTAGTTATATCTGATATTAATAAGTTCAGAATATTAGTTGATGTGATTCATCTTATAAATTATAAATCATCTAATGATTCTAAGGGTTTATTATTTGTTTGTCGCACGAAAAAAACTTTTTGAATGCCCGGTAGAAACAGATTTAGCTAAAGAAAAAGCTTTTACTGCGGTCCAATATCCCTTTCTCCTCCAAATATTTCTACGAATACGCTTTTTTGACATAGAAGTACGTTTCTTTGGAACCGCCATTCAAAAATAAAGGAGATTACTCATTTTTATAGTTGGATGTGAAAGACATGTATTGTTCAAAATGGACCGTTCTTTCTATTCATTATCCATATCTATACTTATTCCATAGATGAGACTTCTTTCATAACATAAAAAACTATACGCGCGCATTTCATATTTCATATAGTTTCATTTTCATATAGTATGACTAGGAATAAAAAAGAAAAAATGATGTGAGTCTCTAAATATAACTCTCACAGAAAAGAAATAAAATGAATCTTTTTTTTTTTTCGCATCTATGCTAGATATCTAGATACAATGTTTGAAGAAAGAATAATCCGTACTCATTCGTATCCCTAATATCGTCATTTTCATCTATGGAATCCACTTTAATATTTTTATATATAAAAAAATATTAATCGAATCGGTTCCTATTGGTTCCCATTGATAAGACTGAATAAAGGGTTCCAATTCCTATTTGAGTCTATTTATATAGCGCCGTGGTACATTTAAATTATTGAGTTTAATAAATCGAAAAACTGAAGAACCATTATCTAATCTCAAGAAAACAATAATGTAACATTTTTCCATCAATTGATCAAGCTAAAGCATAGGGTGTCACTAATTTCAATTGAAACGGGACTAGTCGCCAATCTGTTAAATGATACATTACTTTATAATTAAAATTTAATTTTTTTTTTTTTTTAAAAGAAAATAAAGGTAATTTTCGTTTTTAGTTCTATGGGAAATGACGAGCATCATAGAATTTCCCATAAGATGAGTCTATTGAAAGCCAATAAATCAGTTCTACTTAGTTAATGACTCCGAATAAAATAACTAAAATAACTAGGTCTTATTTGATTGGGTCGAGTTATTGATGGGTCTCATGATCCATATCAGAATCAAGGACTTTTTTTTAGTGTAGTTTTTTCCTTACTATGAAAGATATAAATATCCTTACTTAATAGTGTAGTGGAATATAGTGTAGTGGAATAAAATATCATATTCTGTATCTTAAATCTTAATGAGTACCTTAGGTAATAACTAGTTGGTAACCATTAACTAATGACTTGGTCATACCATCTGACCAATTCAAACTTTTTGGTTTGAATTGCAGAAATACGTGGGAAAGCATAATTTATAATATTTATAATTATAAATTATAAATATTATTTCCTATTTAATAAATATTATATTGCATTTTTGTTCTTTCATATCATTATTTTTTTTTTTTATTTATTGCTCCTTCAAAAAGAGATAATAGCTGGTGAATCGGAAACAATTGACAAGAATAATAAATAAATAAAAAAAAAATGGATTTTATCATGGAACGTACATATGACTATGCATGGATCATACCTTTCATTCCACTTACAGTTCCTATGTCAATAGGATTGGGACTCCTGCTTGTTCCGACGGCAACAAAAAGCATTCTTCGTATGTGGGCTTTTTTTAGTGTTTCATTGCTAAGTATAGTTATGGTTTTTTCTGCCGATCTGTCTATTCAGCAAATAAATTGCAGTTTCATCTATCAATATCTATGGTCTTGGACTATCAATAGTGATTTTTCCTTAGAGTTGGGCTGCTTGATCGACCCACTTACTTCTATTATGTTAATACTAATCACTACTGTTGGAATCATGGTTCTTATCTATAGTGACAATTATATGTCTCATGATCAGGGATATTTGAGATTTTTTGCTTCTATGAGTTTTTCCAATACTTCCATGTTGGGATTAGTTA